GGAATGAATTATAAATGGAATATTACTTATAAGCAATACCAATTAAGTATATCAAAGAGCTATGATGTTGGATCATGGAATATTCATCTTGACAATAAACAATAAATTATCTCTAATCAAAGAGCTATGATGTTGGATCATGGAATATTCATCTTGACAATAAATTATTTTTATACTAATATAAAAAAATATATGTAGCCCAAACACAAGGGCTATAGCTCAGTTAGGTAGAGTACCTCGTTTACACGAGTGCCAATGTTTTTCAGGGGAATCCATCATGCAATCAAATGATCTTATTGAGAAATCGATGTCTTACTCCATGACTTTGAGGAAACAAGAGAACAATAGCCGGAGGTCCGATTCTAACATCCATTTTTTTAGTCACCAAATAGTTTTTTGATTTGAGATATTGATAGGGTGAATACCCAGTCTATTCAATGCTAGGCATAATGAGTATAAGGGCCTCAAAAAAGATCTTTTCGTCCTATGAACCGTGTATGAAGTTTCAGATTGGATTATTTAAGCAGATCGATAGAGACTCAATTTCAATTTGAAATTGATCTAGGCCAAAGTCTTCCAAAGAAGGGTTATATTGACGTAGGTTCGAATCCGTTCGAAAATTCTAGATGAAAAACTATTTCTTTTTTTTTTAATTCTATATTTTAATTTTATAATGGTATTTAACATTTTCGATATCATAAAGAATTGTGAAGTGATGTCACATATTCTTACAAGAAGTATTTCTTTCAATACTGACTTGCTTTTATTTGTAGTTACTAATCCCCGGTCTTGGGTCTATATGGTTATTCTGATAGGAAATCTTAAAATGACTATTCATCGATTTTATATCACCCAAATACAAAATGAGAAGGAGGAAAACGGTATGGAACGGGTGTGGTTCAATTTGATGTCCTCTAAGGAGGAGTTCGAAGGTTGGTGTGTGTTATGGGTGTTAAGTAAATCAATAGGCAGTCTTGGTCCTATTGAAAATACCCGTAGAAGTAAAAACAGGAGTGGAAATTCTACAGAAAAAAAAATTCATAGCTGTAGTGATAGTGACAGTTCTGGTTACAGTAATGTTGATCATTTATTCGGTGTCAGGGACATTCGGAATTTGATTTCGGATGATACTTTTTTAGTTAAGGACAATAAGGGGGACTCTTATTCCATATATTTTGATATGGAAAATCAGATTTTTCAGATTGACAACGCCAATTCTTTTTTGAATGAACTACAAAGTTTTTTTCCTAATGATTGGAATAATCACATTAATAGTTGTATTAACCGTTATCTTCATTCTCAAATGTGGATTAAGGGTTCCGTTTTAAACAGTTCCATTATTAGTTACATTTGCGATGTAAGTAAGAGTTCCTGTATAAGAACTGGCGCGAATGGTAGTGATTTAAACTATTATAATAAAAATCTTGAGGGAACTCAAAAATACAAGCATTTGTGGGTTCTATGCGAAAATTGCCAAACATTAAATTATAAGAAAATTGTTAAGTCGCGACTGTATATTTGTGAATACTGTGACTATCATTTGAAAATGAGTAGTTCTTCAGAAAGAATCGAACTTTCGATTGATCCCGGTACTTGGAATCCTATGGATGAAGACATGGTCTCTCTAGATCCCATTGAAATTCTTTCGGAAGAGCAATCTTCTTCGGAAAAGGAACCTAATTCGTTTGAGCACCCTTTTTTGAAAAAGGAACCTAATTCGGAAGAAGAACCTGATTTGGAAAAGGAACCTAATTCGGAAGAGGAAGAGGCTTGGGAAGAGCCTTGGGATGAGGCTTGGGAAGAGCCTTGGGATGAGGCTTGGTATGAGGAGGAGGCTTTGGATGAGGAGGAGGCTTTGGATGAGGAGGAGGCTTTGGATGAGGAGGAGGCTTGGGATGAGGAATCTGGTTGGGGTTGGGAAGAAGAACCTGATTTGGAAAAGGAACCTAATTCGGAAGAGGAATCTGATTTGAAAAAGGAACCTAATTCGGAAGAGGAACCTAATTCGGAAGAGCAATCTTCTTCGGAAGAGGAACCTAATTCGGAAGAGGAACCTAATTCGGAAGAGGAATCTTCTTCGGAAGACAAACCTAATTCGGAAGAAGAACCTGATTCGGAAAAGGAACCTAATTCGGAAGAAGAACCTGATTCGGAAGAAGAACCTGATTCGGAAAAGGAACCTAATTCGGAAGAAGAACCTGATTCGGAAAAGGAACCTAATTCGTTTGAGCACCCTTTTTTGAAAAAGCACCCTAATTGCTACCGTTCTTTGAAAAAGCACCCTAATTGCTACCGTTCTTTGAAAAAGCACCCTAATTGCTACCGTTTTTTGAAAAAGCCATCTGATGGGGAAGACGAAGAGGAATTAGATTGGGAAGTGAACCCTCTTTTGGAGGAGTACTTTCGTTGGAAAGAGGAACGTTGGAAAGAGGAATCTGATTTGAAAAAGGAACCTAATTCGGAAGAAGAACCTGATTTGGAAAAGGAACCTAATTCGGAAGAAGAACCTGATTCGGAAGACAAACCTAATTCGGAAGAAGAACCTGATTCGGAAAAGGAACCTAATTCGGAAGAGGAATCTGATTTGAAAAAGGAACCTAATTCGGAAGAAGAACCTAATTCGGAAGAGCAATCTGATTTGAAAAAGGAACCTAATTCGGAAGAGGAATCTTCTTCGGAAGACAAACCTAATTCGGAAGAAGAACCTGATTTGGAAAAGGAACCTAATTCGGAAGACAAACCTAATTCGGAAGAAGAACCTGATTCGGAAGAGGAATCTTATAAAGATCGTATCCATTCTTATCAAGGAGAAACAGGGTTAACTGAAGCTGTTCAAACAGGTATAGGTCAACTAAACGGGATTCCCGTAGCAATTGGGGTTATGGATTTTCAGTTTATAGGAGGTAGTATGGGATCCGTAGTAGGGGAGAAAATAACTCGGTTGATTGAGTATGCTACCAAAAAATTTCTACCTCTTATTATAGTATGTGCATCTGGGGGAGCACGCATGCAAGAAGGAAGTTTGAGCTTGATGCAAATGGCAAAAATAGCGTCTGCTTTATATGATTATCAAGCAAATAAAAAGTTATTCTATGTATCAATTCTTACATCCCCTACTACTGGTGGGGTGACAGCTAGTTTTGGTATGTTGGGAGATATCATTATTGCCGAACCCAATGCCTACATTGCATTTGCGGGTAAAAGAGTAATTGAAGAAATATTGAAAGTGGAAATACCTGAAGGTTCACAAGAAACCGAATACTTATTCGATAAGGGAATATTTGATCCAATCGTACCACGTAATCTTTTAAAAGACGTTCTAAGTGAGTTATTTCAGCTGCACGCTTTCTTTCCTTTGAATCAAGCCAAGCATTAAATTTAGTTCAATTATTAATTCTTTGTGGCAAACAAAAAAGTAGTTAGTTTATCGTAATCAAAGTTAAAATCAGAAGAATGTGGTTTTCATTGGTGACATATTAATTCTAGAAAGAATCAAAAGTTTCGGATAATTTTGATTTTTTTTTTTACTTATTTTTTTTTACTTAAATTCCTGATTACTAATCAGGAAACCTCTATCTTGTAGATAGAAATCGCTTTTCTATCTACAAGATAGAAAAGCGATTTCTTTGTTCGGTGAAATTAAGCAAATAAAACGAATTTTATCTTCCCTTGCTTACATATATATGTATATAATTTCTATTTATTTGATTTGGATTTGTTTGAAATATTTGATTGAAATTCTAAAAATATAGACTTTTGCATCTTTATCTTTCTATAGTTCCCGAGAATCTTCATTTTGACTAAGAAGATCTCTTGGATCAGAGTATAACGAATCCTTTATCATACATATATCATGCATCTCATACATATCATCTATATAAATATAGAATATAGAAAAGAATAAATATATAGAAAGCTGAATAAGTTCATTTATTTCATTTATTTAGTTCTACATTCCTTGTACGTATTCTATACTCACTTAGATATAATTAGTATAATTATATAAATAAAATTCTAATTAAGATATGTTTATAACAAAAAGGTACAAACAAATAGTAAATCGAGGTACCCATTCTATGACAACTATCAACTTTCCATCTATTTTTGTGCCTTTAGTAGGCCTACTATTTCCGGCAATTGCAATGGCTTCTTTATTTCTTCATGTCCAAAAAAACAAGATTGTTTAGCCCCGGTGGGGCGAAATCTTATTTTTTCAAGACTTAGACTTGAAGATATCTATTTAGTATAAAGTAGATTTCTCCCGAACATAAATGAAAGAGCTCTTATGCATGTGAAAACATGATATATGGGTAAATGAATTAGAGTTCAAATAAATAGATCAGATCCGGAATCGGGATCTGTGGATGTTTGAAATAGAAAGTAAATGTATGTAGATATCTATAGTAGGATAAAGGGTTATTAGTTTCGATCGAATCTAACTAATTTGATGAATTACCCCTAAAGGTTCACATCATAATAGTGCTAGTTGATGAGAGTTACTTTGGAAACCAAAAGAGTAAGTAAGGTAAAATTTAGGTTATTCTCTCACTTCAAATAAAATGTAACTAGATCTAGTATGAATTGGCGATCAGAACATATATGGATAGAACTTATAAGAGGGTCTCGAAAAACAAGTAATTTCTGCTGGGCCTTTATCCTTTTTTTAGGTTCATTAGGATTCTTATTGGTTGGAACTTCCAGCTATCTTGGTAGGAATTTTATATCTTTATTTCCCTCCCAGCAAATAATTTTTTTTCCACAAGGGATCGTGATGTCTTTCTATGGGATCGCAGGCCTTTTTATTAGCTTCTATTTGTGGTGCACAATTTCGTGGAATGTAGGTAGTGGTTATGATCTATTCGATAGAAAAGAGGGAATCGTGTGTATTTTTCGTTGGGGATTTCCTGGAACAAATCGTCGCATCTTCCTCCGATTCCTTATAAAAGATATTCAGTCTATTCGAATAGAACTTAAAGAGGGTATTTATACTCGCCGTGTTCTTTATCTGGAAATCAGAGGTCAAGGGGCGATCCCCGTGACTCGTACTGATGAGAATTTAACTCCACGAGAAATTGAAAAAAAAGCTGTGGAATTGGCCTATTTCTTACGTGTACCAATTGAAGTTTTTTGAAATGAACTGAAGAATGAATGCTTTCTCATTCTCAGTTAGGGGTAAAAAAACTCTACAATACTCTTTGGCATAACTTAACGAAAATTTGTTCCGAACGCCCATTCGGGTCAAAGCAGACGTATACGGAACAACCAAAAAGGGAAACTTTTTTGTCTACAAATTTGTAGACAAAAAAGTCTTTTATGTGTATGGAAATCCATTCAAATCGAAATAAAGAAGTTTTTTTATTTGAGGTCCAATATTTTGAATTGATAGGTTAGATACAAATAGATCATGTAAATTCATTATCTTTATCGATGTTTCCTTTTACCCTTTTTTTTTGCTCTCTTTAATAACCAAACAATTAGATTTGTTATAACGATAACTATCCAATTTCTTTCTTGTTTTGACACCCCTTTTTGATCATCACATTCAGAAATTTTCCGCAATTTTTTTAGGCTATGGGTAGCCAGTGACATTTTTTCGAACTATTTTTTATTTTGATAAAAAGGGGGTTTTTCGTTTCGAAATCCGAATTCATTACTTGAAGTTGAAGTGGCTCTTTCGGGTATTCATCGAAAGCGAGGAAGTGCTTCGAATTTGACCAATTGAAATATCTGGAAACAAAATTTTGGATTCTTTCTTCATTCGAAGTGGACTCTTATTCTATATTCTGTATTCTTTCAAGATTTTAAAAAATTCAAGGACTAATCACCGAATCACAAAAGAAATAAAAAACGGAGATTCATGGGTTTGACCTTGTATTGTAATAGAACTCATACTTGATAGGAATATTAGATCACATAGAGTCGACGAATGAGGCGGGTTCATTAACAATTTCTATATTTATATATGAAAAATGACAAAAAAGAAAGCATTTATTCCTCTTCTATATCTTCTATCTATAGTATTTTTACCCTGGTGGATCTCTCTCTCATTTAATAAAAGTCTGAAATCTTGGGTTACTAATTGGTGGAATACTAAGCAATCCGAAACTTTTTTGAATAATATTCAAGAAAAGAGTATTCTAGAAAAATTCATAGAATTAGAGGAGTTCCTTCTGTTGGACGAAATGATAAAGGAATACCCAGAGACACATCTACAAGAGCTTCGTATAGGAATCCACAAAGAAACGATTCAATTGATCAATCTGCACAATGAGGATTGTATCCATACGATTTTGCACTTATCGACAAATATAATCTCTTTCCTTATTCTAAGCGGTTATTCGCTTCTGGGTAATGAAAAACTTCTTTTTCTTAACTCTTGGGTCCAGGAATTCCTATGTAACTTAAGCGACACAATAAAAGCATTTTCTATTCTTTTATTAACTGATTTATGTATCGGATTCCATTCACCCCATGGTTGGGAACTAATGATTGGCTCTATCTACAAAGATTTTGGATTTGCTCATAACGATCAAATTCTATCTTGTCTTGCTTCCATTTTTCCAGTCATTCTAGATACAATTTTGAAATATTGGATCTTCTGTTATTTAAATCGTGTATCCCCATCGCTTGTAGTGATTTATCATTCAATGAATGACTGAAAAGAAAAATGATTTACTGATATTAATCCAATTAAAATGCTTTTTACTTTGGACATAAGCAAAGCATTCAAAATCATACTTACTCTTTCTACCCATACAGGTCAAGGAGTTCCTCTTATTCTTATATTGTATTGCAGTAATATTTTTTCCAGTAAATAGCAGAATCGTGGCTAGGGAACTAGACTAGCAACCTACCCAATTTATTGTAGAAATTTTCAGGATCAATGATTGGACCATGCAAACTAGAAATCTTTTTTCTTGGGTAAGAGCACAGATTACTCGATCCATTTCTGTATCGCTTATGATATATATAATAACTTGGTCATCCATTTCAAATGCATATCCCATTTTTGCACAACAGAGTTATGAAAATCCACGAGAAGCGACTGGACGTATTGTATGTGCCAATTGCCATTTAGCTAATAAGCCCGTGGATATTGAGGTTCCACAAGCGGTATTTCCTGATACGGTATTTGAAGCAGTTGTTCGAATTCCTTATGATATGCAATTCAAACAAGTTCTTGCTAATGGAAAAAAGGGTGCTTTGAATGTGGGGGCTGTTCTAATTTTACCTGAGGGGTTTGAATTAGCTCCACCCGATCGTATTTCTCCCGAGATGAACGAAAAGATAGGGAATCTTTCTTTTCAGAGCTATCGCCCCAATAAAAAAAATATTCTTGTGATAGGTCCTGTTCCTGGGCAAAAATATAGTGAAATCGCCTTTCCTATTCTTTCCCCGGACCCTGCTACTAAGAAAGATGTTCACTTTTTAAAATATCCCGTATACATAGGCGGTAACAGAGGAAGGGGTCAGATTTATCCCGACGGAAGCAAGAGTAAC